ATAAAGCAAAAAGCTCTTATGCCTGCAGAAAATGATCTATAGGTAACTGAATTTTAGTCAATTTCAAATAGATAAGGATCGCTGGGTGCCTAAAATGTCAAGTGGGTCGATCTATATGTATATCGATATGTATATTGGGATTATACGAGGGGTATGTTATTATTTTAGATCTAAACAAATTTGATGAATTATCCCTAAAAATTCCCATTAAACTAGTACTAGTTCACACCAAACTAGTGCTAGTTAATGAAAGTGCGTTTGGAAACAAAAAAAAAAAAAGTAAAGCCAAAACCATTTTGGGTATTCTCTCAATTTCAATAAAATGCAATCGAATGAAGTATGAGTTGTCGATCAGAACATATATGGATAGAACTTATAAGGGGGTCTAGAAAACTAAGTAATTTTTGCTGGGCCCTTATCGTTTTTTTAGGTTCATTAGGATTCTTGTTGGTTGGAATTTCCAGTTTTCTTGGTAGGAATTTGATATCTTTTGTCCCGTCTCAGCAAATCATTTTTTTTCCACAGGGGATCGTGATGTCTTTCTACGGGATCGCGGGTCTCTTTATTAGTTCCTATTTGTGGTGCACAATTTCCTGGAATGTAGGTAGTGGTTATGATCGATTTGATAGAAAGGAAGGAATAGTGCGTATTTTTCGTTGGGGATTTCCCGGAAAAAATCGTCGCATATTCCTCCGATTCCTTATAAAAGATATTCAATCCATTCGAATAGAAGTTAAAGAGGGTATTTATGCTCGTCCTGTCCTTTATATGGATATCAGAGGCCGGGGGGCTGTTCCGTTGACTCGTACTGATGAGAATTTGACTCCACGGGAAATTGAACAAAAAGCCGCGGAATTGGCCTATTTCTTGCGCGTACCAATTGAAGTATTTTGATTTTGAGAAAAGGAACTGGGCTGAAGGACGAATGTTTTCTCAGCAGGAGGAAAAAAAACGCAAAAATCATATTTTTTCTATAATCAAGTGATACTTTAGATTGAGATAAACAGATGCAGATAAACGATATCTTGTAAATTCTTTTTTTTTTTTTTTTTCAATCGGCCTTTTATCCTTTCATTTGTGTTCTTTACTACCCAATAATGGGTTTTCTTAATAATGATAACTGGCCTTTTTCTGTCTTGTTTTGCCGCCCATTTTTTTGACCATTACAATATATTTCTCTCAATTATTCTATTCTTGACTATGACGAATGGTTTAAATTTTTTTGAAATATTGGATATTTTGATAGAATAAGGGGTTCTTTCATCTCAAAATCTTAATAATATTCATCCCTTAAAGTACTTCTTTTGGCCATTCGTCGAAAGGAGACTGTTGTTTAGAATTTGATGAATTGAGATGAACACTATTTTTTATTATTTCTTAAGTCGAATTCGAAGTGGAGTCTTAGTCTATTTCTATATTCTTTCTAGATTCAAAATAAAATCACAAATCAAACAGATTCATAGGTTTGATGCCTTGTCTACAACTCATGTTTGAAAGAAAGATTCGATCATATAAAGTCCGACAAATGGAGTGGAAAATTAACAGGCGAAAAATGGCAAAAAAGAAAGCATTCACTCCTCTTTTGTATCTTGCATCTATAGTATTTCTGCCCTGGTGGATTTCTCTCTCATTTACTAAAAGTATGGAGTCTTGGGTTATTAATTGGGCGCATATCGGCCAATCCGAAATTTTTTTGAATGATATTCAAGAAAAAACTATTCTAGAAAAGTTCATAGAATTAGATGAAACCCTATTCTTGGAAGAAATGATCAAGGAATACTCGGAGACATGTTTACAAAGGTTTCTTATAGGAATTCACAAAGAAACGCTCCAATTAATCAAGATATACAACGAGGATAATATCCATATAATTTTACACTTCTCAACAAATATAATCTGTTTTGTTATTCTAAGCGGTTATTCTATTTTAGGTAATGAAGAACTTGTTATTCTTAACTCTTGGGCTCAGGAATTCCTATATAATTTAAGTGATACAGTAAAAGCCTTTTTGATTCTTTTATTAACCGATTTATGTATCGGATTTCATTCACCCCACGGCTGGGAACTAATGATTGGTTCTGTGTACAAAGATTTTGGATTTGGTCATAATGATCAAATTATATCTGGTCTTGTTTCCACTTTTCCGGTTATTCTCGATACTATTTTAAAATATTGGATTTTTCGTTATTTAAATCGTGTATCTCCATCACTTGTAGTTATTTATCATTCAATGAATGATTGATAAATGATCCACCAATATTAATCCAATTAGAACGTTTCTTACTTTGTAGTTCTACATAAGTATTAAAAAAATGCTATCCGGGGGTTTTCATACTATTTTTATACTATAGTATTTCAGTAAAATGATTCCAATAAGTAGCAAAATCGTGGATAGGAGACTCTATTAGCGACCTACCAAATTTATTGTAGAAATTTTCAGACCAATGATTAGACCATGCAAACTAGAAATACTTTTTCTTGGATAAGGGAACATATTACT